AAAGCATAAGAACTCAATGGGATCCCCCTCGAATCAGCCAAGGAAAGAGGGGATGGGTCCCGTTGAGTTCTTATAATCATAATATTTTTTTGTATAAATGTTTCAAAAAAAACCACACTTTCTTATGATTGATACTCTCTTATGATTGATGTTTTGAAAAATTCACTTCATTAATTGATTCAGAACATCTTTTACTCAAAAGTATCTGTGAATACTTTAAAAATTAAAACAAAGAAGGAATCACTCGATTTCCGTTTTTTGGATGACTCACAATTCTATATAGTTCCATATATATGGATTTCTATCGATTAGATATCATGCAACCCTTATCTATACTAATAAAATTCTATACTAATAAAATAGAACCCTACTTTATTTAATCTTAGTCTAATCAAAGTTTCCTTTTTTCGATTTTAGAAATTCTTCGAAATTGAAGAAGTTCTATTTGTTCAATCAATTTACCTATATTTTTGTTTGTCCACTACTTAACATGATAAATCGAAAAAAAAAAAAACGGAACCTACGAATAGGAATTTTTGACGAATAGGATCAAGAATCATTATTAATTCGACCCAAGAAGGGGTTGTGGAAAATCCCTTTTCTTGTGTCAAAAACTCGGAGACGCACAACCCCCCCCCCCTAAACCCTTTGTTCCTTTCATTTATGCTTTGGTTTATATTCTCCGCTTATTTATCTTTTGTTTTGATTCTATTTAAATATAAAATATAAAACTACGGATTCATTCTATATCACTTCGATTTGGATTGAAAAAACAAAGAAAAGATAAGTAAAATCAAAATAGTCTTCTTCACAATATACACATCATGACCGGTATAAATAATTCCCGAAATCCGAAAAAAGAAACAAACAAAATTTTTTTGATCCTACACAATTACATAATATAATTGCCAACAAAAGTTTATTTCTTTTTATAGTTTGATGTTGAAAAATCCGCGGATCTAGAAATTCATTTCGGCCAACTGAACCTTCTCAAACTGTTTCTTTTTAAGAACCAAAAAGATTTGTGCCAAAATAACAGATGCCAAGAAGAGCAAAAGGCCTTGGACACGTAATGGATCTTGAAGTACTACTTCTGCATCCCCCTGACCAAATCCGCCCACATTAGGATTACTCGTTAGTGGTTGATCAAGTTTGATGGATTCGCCCTCAGAAACAAGAAGTTCTGGCCCTGGAGGGATAATATCAACCACTTGACGCCCGTCCGATGCCTCCACTATGGTTATTTCGTATCCCCCCTTTTCTTTTCGTATAATTTTGCTTACTATACCCGCTGCTGTGGCATTATAAACATTATTGTTACTCTTGCTCCCGTCGGGATAAATCTGACCCCTTCCTCTGTTCCCGCCTACGTATATGGGATATTTTAAGAAGTGAACATCTTTATTAGTAGCAGGGTCCGGGGAAAGAATAGGAAAGGTTATTTCACTATATTTCTGACCAGGAACAGGACCTATCACAAGAATATTTTTTTTAGTAGGGCGGTAACTTTGAAAAGACAGATTTCCTATCTTTTCTTTAATCTCGGGCGAAATACGATCGGGCGGGGCTAGTTCAAATCCCTCGGGTAAAATAAGAACAGCCCCCACATTTAAAGCTCCTTTTTTACCATTAGCAAGAACTTGTTTCACTTGCAGATCATAGGGAATTCGAACAACTGCTTCAAATACAGTATCCGGAAGTACCGCTTGTGGAACCTCGATATCCACGGGTTTATTAGCTAAATGGCAATTGGCACATACAATACGGCCCGTTGCTTCTCGTGGATTTTCATAACCCTGCTGTGCAAAAACGGGATAGGCATTTGAAATGGGTGCCTGAGTTATTATATATATGATGAGCGATAGGGAAATGGATCGAGTAATCTCTTTCTTTATCGACGAAAAGGTTTTTTTAGTTTGCATGGTCCAATCATTGATCCCGAAATTTTCTACAATAAAATTAGGTAGGTCACTAGTAGAGTTCCCTATCTATAATTTTGATATTTACTGAAATAATTTTTCTGAAATATTGGAGAAACCCCTTTACTGGGTAGAAAGAATAGGTACAATTTTGAGTGTTTTGCTTATGTACAAAGTAACAAATATTATAATTGGGCCGTTCGATAATTTTTCAGTCATTCATTGAATGATAAATCACCACAAGTGAAGGAGATACACGATTTAAATAACGAAAGATCCAATATTTAAAAATTGTATCTAAAATGACTGGAAAAGTAGAAACAAGACCGGATATAATTTGATCATTATGAGCAAATCCAAAATCTTTGTAGACAGAGCCAATCATTAATTCCCAACCGTGGGGCGAATGGAATCCTATACATAAATCAGTTAATAAAAGAATAGAAAAAGCTTTTATTGTGTCGCTTAAGTTATATAGGAATTCTTGAACCCAAGAGTTAAGAATAACAAGTTCTTCATTACCTAGAATAGAATAACCACTTAGAATAACGAAACAGATTATATTTGTCGAGAAGTGTAAAATTGTATGGATACGATCCTCATTGTGCATCTTGATCAACTGGGTCGTTTCTTTGTAGATTTCGACGCGAAGCTTTTGTAAATGCGTTTCTGGGTATTCCTTTATCATTTCCTCCAAACGAAGGAGTTCCTCTAAGTCTATGAATTTTTTTAGAATACTCTTTTCTTGAATATCATTCAAAAAAATTTCGGATTGCTTAATATCCCACCAATTAGTAATCCAAGATTCCAGACTTTTTTTAAATGAGAGAGAGATCCACCAAGGCAAAAATACTATAAATGCAAGATATAGAAGGGAAATTAATACTTTCTTTTTTGCCATTTTTTCGTCTGTGAATTTTTGAAGTTTTAATGAACTCACCCCATGCGTCGACTTTCTATGATACTAATATTTCTATCAAGCATAAGTTATATCCCACGTCATCGAGCCCATTAATCTATTTCGAAGTTTTTATTTGTGATGCAGTAGAGTGGTTAGATTAGTCCTTGAATCTAGAAAGAATACAGAAATAGAATAAAAAAGAGCCCACTTCAAATTAAAAATGAATATTAGTTAGTTGGATTTGGAGATGAAAGAGCTGCCGTTCTATTAAATAAAATATCAAATATAAAAAAAAAATGATAGACACAAAAATTTTCGTTTTAGGGTTGCTTCGTATACGTTTACTTTGGCTCGAATAGGCATTCAGAACAAATTTCCGTTACGTTAAGTTGTGGTATAGAAAAAAAAGAAGGTTCTTGAGTTTTTTCCCTCTTGCAAAGGATTCCGTTTTCAGTTACTTTTTTCAAAATACTTCAATTGGTACGCGCAAGAAATAGGCCAATTCAGCAGCTTTTTGCTCAATTTCTTGTGGAGTCAAATTCTCATCAGTACGCGTCAAGGGAATGGCCCCCTGGCCTCTGATTTCCATATAAAGGACCCGACGAGCAAAAAGACCTTCTTTATTTTCTATTCTGATGGACTGAATATCTTTCATAAGGAATCGCAGGAATATGCGACGGTTTTTTCCAGGAAATCCCCAACGAAAAATACACACTATGCCCTCTTTTATATCGAATCGATCATAACCACTACCTACATTCCACAAAATTGTGCACCACAAGTAGGAGCTAATAAAGAGACCCGCGATCCCATAGAAAGACATCACGATCCCCTGCGGAAAAAAATTTATTTGCTGAGAAGGAAATAAAGATATAAAATTCCTACCAAAATAACTGGAGGTTCCAACCAATACAAACCCTAATGAACCTAAAAAAAGAATGAGGGCCCAACCGAAATTACTTATTTTTCGAGATCCCGCTATAAGTTCTATCCATATACGTTCTGATCGCCAACTCATACTCTCACTAGACCTAGTTGCATTTTATTGGAATTGGAAGAATAACAAAAATAAATTTTATTTTACTTTTTTTGTTTCCGAAGTAACTCTCATCAACCAGCATTACTATGATGTGAACCTTTTATTTTAGAAAAATTCATCGAATTACTTAGATCCAAACTAAAACAATAACATCTCTTTCATACGATTTCCTGTAGATATCCACATATAGATGACTTTACATTTCCGAAATTCTTCTCGCTACGGATCCGCTTGAAAATTGTTATAATCCATTTACCCTTATATCATGTTTACGCATACCTAAGAGCTTATGCTCGAAAGAAGCCACATGTTATACCCTATTCTACTAAATAGATAGGGGTGTTATGATCAAAGTAAGCTTTGAAAAAAAAAATGGATAAGAGTTGTCCCTGATAGTATCTAAAAAATCTTGTTTTTTTGAACATGAAGAGATAAAGAAACCATTGCAATTGCCGGAAATACTAAGCCCACTAAAGGCACAAAAATGGAGGGAAAGTTGTTGAGAGTTATCATTGAGTGGGTACCTCGATTTAATATTTGTACCTGTTATTTTTTTTTATTGTTTTATATTAATATTTTTATTTTAATCTTATTTTAATCTTATATTGTTAAAAAGATATTTTAAAATTCATATATAATAATTATTTATATATATATTATATATATATAATTATTATATTATACTAATATTATAGGTAAGTATACCTAAGTGAGTATATACCTAAATAAGGAATATATAAGTATATGTTTTATTGAATTTTTTTTATAAGTATTCAATAAAAAAATGTGTAACTAAAAAATATGTAAATAAACGGACTTATTCACCTTTCTACACGTTTCTACACGAAATATATATGTATGATAATCCAGCTTTTTATTATTCATATTATTAGTTATTTTCGTGCTCTTGTCTTATAACTTGTCTTATAATTTAATAATTTTCATTTCAAAAAATTTATTCTGTTTTATTTTATTAATTTAAAAATAAATTAAAAATTAAGACTATACTCTACAGCTCTATTTAATCTAAGTTTGATCCAAAGGAAAGAAAGCATGTAGTCGAAATAATTCACTCAGAACGTCCTTTAAAGGATTACGTGGTACGATTGGATCGAATAAGCCCTTATGGAATAAATATTCA